AGGAATCGAAGAATTGCAGATGAATCTACAAAAAGAATTTAATTGTGTCAACCGAAAACTTAACATTACTATCACAAGAATTGCAAAACCTTACGGAAGCCCTAATATTCTTGCAGAATTTATAGCAGGCCAATTAAAGAATAGAGTTTCTTTTCGAAAAGCAATGAAAAAGGCTATTGAATTAACTGAACAAGCAGATACAAAAGGAATTCAAGTACAAATTTCAGGGCGTATCGACGGAAAAGAAATTGCGCGTGTCGAATGGATCAGAGAAGGCAGGGTTCCCCTCCAAACCATTCGAGCTAAAATTGATTATTGTTCTTATACAGTTCGAACTATCTATGGAGTTTTAGGCATTAAAATTTGGATATTTATAGACGGGTAATAATAAACCTTTACTTGTCTTTCCCGTCGATCCAGCGATGTAACAAAAAAATATAAATTCGTTCCTTTTTTCTGTTCAATCAAAACAAAACCAAAATGAACAATTCTATAAGGTTGAATAAAAATTAGATTGACCCTTTGAAAATAATTGCTATGCTTAGTGTGCGACTCGTTGGTTTTTTAGGGTTAGGATTAAAGAAAAAAAAAGACCAGCCTTCTTTGTATAAACAAATAACTATAGAACTAATAACCAACTCATCACTTCACATTATCTGGATCCAAAGAACCAGTCAAGATATGATATATCGGTCATATCACTGTAGCAACTGAAATCTTTTTTGCATAAACAAAAGAAAAATCAATCTGATTCTAAGTTGTGAAGCGAAGAAGAAAGATGTGGATAAATGGAAGGGTGAAAGAAGGGGCGAAACAAACAAAACCAGCGATATAAAATTCCATCCAATATGTAAGGTTTATGAGTCATCTCATAAAAAAGCAGTGTAATAAAGCATCAATCAATATGGATTCATAAAAAAGAAAATGAATCTACAAAAAAATAAGAGCTTCGAGCCAATAAAGACTAAGAAAATTGGCTCAACAAAAAATTTCATTATAAGCTCCATTGTAGAAATTAGACCTAACCATTAAGTAAGAAGCGATGGGAACGATGGAACCTGTGAATCCAAATCTATTGAAAACAGACTCATTGATCGGGATGGCGAAACAAACCAGAGACTAATTCCTTCATTTATTGGGAAAAGAAAAGTCATGAGTTAACCCTACAACTGAAATAGCAACGAAAAGAGTAAATATTCGCCCGTGAAAACTTTATTTTCTTGGATTGATAATTTTTGGTCAATACAATAGGATAAAAAGCAAAACAAAATAAAGATTCGTTATAACATAAAAAAATACGATATTTAAATTTTAAATAGAAATATTAATATGTTTAGTTAGCTAAAAAAACAAGATATACAAATGAATAATAGACAATTTGAAAATTTTATTATTCGCGAGGAGCTGGATGAGAAGAAACTCTCATGTCCAGTTCTGTAGTAGAGATGGAATTCAGAACCAACCATCAACTATAACCCCAAAAGAACCAGATTTCGTAAACAACATAGAGGAAGAATGAAGGGAATATCTTATCGAGGTAATCATATTTCTTTCGGTAAATATGCTCTTCAGGCACTTGAACCTGCTTGGATCACGTCTAGACAAATAGAAGCAGGTCGACGAGCAATGACACGAAATGCACGCCGCGGTGGAAAAATATGGGTACGTATATTTCCAGACAAACCGGTTACAGTAAGACCCGCAGAAACGCGTATGGGTTCGGGGAAAGGATCCCCTGAATATTGGGTAGCTGTTGTTAAACCAGGTCGAATACTTTATGAAATGGGTGGAGTAACAGAAAATATAGCCAGAGGGGCGATTTCAATAGCATCGTCCAAAATGCCTATACGAACTCAATTCATTATTTCAGGATAAAAAGAATCAAAAGAAAAAGGTCTTGGGGATAAAAAAACAACCACAGGTGCCGGTTTCTTTCTTTGGACAAACAATATTTCTTTTTTTTTCTTCACTCTTTGCTTTGCATTGAAAGAATAGATTCTAAAAAAATGATATGATTCAACCTCAGACCCTTTTGAATGTAGCGGATAACAGCGGGGCTCGAGAATTGATGTGTATTCGAATCATAGGAGCTAGCAATCGTCGATATGCTCATATCGGTGACGTTATTGTTGCTGTGATCAAAGAAGCAGTGCCAAATATGCCCCTAGCAAGATCAGAGGTGGTCAGAGCTGTAATTGTACGTACTTGTAAAGAACTCAAACGTGATAACGGTATGATAATACGATATGATGACAATGCTGCGGTTGTCATTGACCAAGAAGGAAACCCCAAAGGAACTCGAGTTTTTGGTGCAATTGCCCGGGAATTGAGACAGTTAAATTTTACTAAAATAGTTTCATTAGCTCCGGAGGTATTGTAAGGTCTTCTAAAATAAGATAAGACCATCATATGGTTATAGTAAGGTATTTGAAAGAAAGAGATTAAGAAATATATTCAGAATTTTTAGTAGATTGTGTCTCACGCATATGCCTTTAATTTA